GAGTATTTTATAGATGGGGTATATCTCGCCAAGATAGATAAAAGAAAGTATGGATTATGATCCATATTCGAAATCAATACGTATCTCGCTTCATATCAATTAATTTCTATTTATAAAAGAAAGATAAGATTTAAAAAATGAAACCATGTGTCAGGAACCAGATTTGAACTGGTGACACGAGGATTTTCAGTCCTCTGCTCTACCAGCTGAGCTATCCCGACCATTTCCAATGTAGCATCCCACCCTCATTTTATGAGATTACTGGAGTCGATGTCAATTAAAGGGACACGGGGGGTTACAAAGTTTTCTCCAAATCCTATAATTTCAATGGTATTCATTCATATCGACATTTCTTGCTTCATTTGCAATGTGTATTCTATATCAATAAGAGAAAATCATTTACGCCCAAATACGTTTGTCAAAGAATCTGAAGGATAAGGGAATTTGGAACCGCTAACGAAAAGGGGGGGTAGAGTAAATATTTTAGGGGTCAAATAGGCTTTTTGGGGATAGAGGGACTTGAACCCTCACGATTTTTAAAGTCGACGGATTTTCCTCTTACCATAAATTTCATTGTTGCCGGTATTGACATGTAGCATGTAGAATGGGACTCTATCTTTATTCTCGTCCGATTAATAAGTTCTTTAAAAGATCTATCGGACTATGGAGTGAATGAATTGAGGAATATTCGATTTATTCTTCAACGTGAAATAAATTCACACCTATTTTTCCATTTTTTCATTTTCATATTAAAAAAACAGATTCGGGTCAACATTAATCATTTAATTTTAATATAGTATTCAATAGATGTGTTTATCCTTCATCCTTTCTAAAGTTTCCATGGAATCCTCTACCGGCGCAGTCAACTCCATTTGTTAGAACAGCTTCCATTGAGTCTCTGCACCTATCCTTTTTTTTTTCGTTTTTTGAACCTTTGTTTTGAGAAAACAGGATTTGGCTCAGGATTGCCCATTTTTATTAATTCCGGGGTTTCTCTGAATTTGAAAGTTATCACTTAGTAAGTTTCCATACCAAGGCTCAATCTAATTAAGTCCGTAGCGTCTACCGATTTCGCCATATCCCCCTTCTTTTTGTCTTTTGTTTTGAGATTAAGATCTTATTAGAATATTATTCCTTTTTTCTTTCATTTATACTGGAACCTTTGAATTTATTAGATAGCGATTACTATCTTGAAAAAGTATTTTTCTTACCTATAGGAAACCCATATTTGAGTGAATCAAATTGAATTTTATCATTTCTGTATCGGCAATTCAATATAGATTGATATATATCCTTTATATATCTTTCTCTTCATGCCACTTTTCCCATGCAATCGGGATACTTAAAGGGTCGATTCTTTTTTTTCTTAACTTCCCTTTTTACGACTGAAAGCCGAGGAATGGTTGATTAGTTATAATTAATCAACCAAATTAGGAAGAAATATAGAGAAATATTGTAGGATAGAAAATAGAGAAGTGTAACAAAAAGAATTTCAAATATCATGTGAATTCAAAATAAAAAAAAGTTTGACTATCTAAAAATATTTAAGACTTACTATCAAATATTATTCTATTCGAATTTAGAATTGTGATAAAGAAATCAAAAAATTTCTATCGCTATAGAAATCGTTATGTTCTATAATATCCAATATTTTTTGGTAATTATGGATTCTATTCTTTTCTATATTTCTAGAGACACTATAATTATAGTATATAATTATAGTAATAGTGTCTTGAATTCCTATGCATAGACAATTTTGCATAGAAAATTGCTATTACTATAATATGGGCCCGCTTAGCTCAGAGGTTAGAGCATCGCATTTGTAATGCGATGGTCATCGGTTCGATTCCGATAGCCGGCTTTTTTCTATTTTTCATTTTTTTATTCCATTTTTCAAAAATGGAGAATCTTCCTTTGAAATCAAAGAATATTGAAAAGTGTCTTCCCCTCTTTCCAAAATCCATGAATAAGTTATAGGGGGAACTCCTGACTATGTCAGGAAAAGGATCTTATATATTATTATATATATAATAATAGAAAGTTTGACTATTTATCCAATTTATCTCATTCTTCTGTATAGTAATAGATAGTAATAGTACAAGTACACTACTTCAGCAAACTTCGCTTCATTTAGTTCAGTTTGAGTTTAGATTTATTCTGTAAAATAAAAGAAAAAAAGAATGAAATGAATTCTAAATAAGAATCAAGGAGTCTTTATTTTATGTCGCGTTACCGAGGACCTCGTTTCAAAAAAATACGTCGCCTGGGGGCTTTACCAGGACTAACTAATAAAAGGCCTAAGGTCGGGAGTGATCTTAGAAATCAATCGCGTTCCGGGAAAAAATCTCAATATCGTATTCGCCTAGAAGAAAAACAAAAATTGCGTTTTCATTATGGTCTTACAGAACGACAATTACTTAAATACGTTCATATCGCCGGAAAAGCCAAGGGGTCAACAGGTCAAGTTTTACTACAATTACTTGAAATGCGTTTGGATAACATCCTTTTTCGATTGGGTATGGCTTCGACTATTCCCGCAGCCCGCCAATTAGTTAACCATAGACATGTTTTAGTGAATGGGCGTATAGTAGATATACCAAGTTATCGCTGCAAACCTCGAGATATTATTATGGCGAAGGATGAACAAAAATCCAGAACTCTGATTCAAAATTCTCTCAACTCTTCTCCTCAGGTGGAAGTGCCAAACCATTTGACTCTTCACCCAGTTCAATATAAAGGACTGGTCAATCAAATAATAGATAGTAAATGGGTCGGTTTAAAAATCAATGAATTGCTAGTCGTAGAGTATTATTCTCGTCAAACTTAATTAAACCTAAACTCAAATAAAATAGGAGAAATTTTATTCCCTTTTATCAAATCAAATTAACCTAAGGTTAAGTAAGCAAAATACGGGTTTGATTCCGATTTTTTCTCATTTATGTATCATAGCCAGAGGGGCTATTTTCATATTATTTCCGGTATTCTTCCTAGTCGTGGCAATTGGGAATAGAGAATCTATATCAATGAAAGATTTAACTGGTGGAATAAAGGTCTCCATTGCTCGATATCGGATCTATTAAGTGAAGGTGCGGAAAGAGAGGGATTCGAACCCTCGGTAAACAAAAGCCTACATAGCAGTTCCAATGCTACGCCTTGAACCACTCGGCCATCTCTCCTACATAATGATTATGAAGCAAAAACCGAGTGAATAGTGAGTTCTTTATATTCGATTCTAGATTATTGGATAGGTATGACCAATCCATTTTAACTATATATTACAAATAAAAATAGAAAATTTTTCATCAAAGTAAAAAAAGATTTTTCGAGGCCCCAAGACAATTATTTTCTTACGAATTTTTTTATTTGTAATTTTTAGAAAAGGGGGGATTCGTGTTTGCAAAAACGACTCCTACTATAATTCGACTCGATTAAATCAATGAATTAGAACGAATCAACTCATTGATAGGTCTAGATTTTTTAGACTAGGGTTAATGGATACCTTTCTATCATAATGCTATATAGACTACGATTCCATACCTTACAAATTCTCCAATTTCTTTCTGGCTTTAGAGTTCTCAACAACAAACCCCTTCCCTCGCCCTTCTATTCTATATTCTAGATTGATAAAACATTTTTTATAGTGGATTGTATATCTGCTATGTACATAAGATAAATAAAGAGAAAGAGGTGGTTATTCTATTTTCATCATAGAATCATTTTATCCTCTTTGAATCATAATTCAACCAAAATTTCTCGAGTTATTTAAATCTGTAACTTCAACGAGATCGGAATAGTTCGCTTAATTGGTATACTACTACATTAGGATGAAGTCCAACCGGGTTGGACTATTTCTTATTGATTCCTGTCAAAAAAAAAAGGAACAATTGGAATAGAAAGCCCATAATTTTTGCAAATCAATCTATTTTTATGTTATTTCGTACTGTACAATTCTTTTCTTTGTGGGATCATTTTCCTATGAGAGGGAATGAGAAGAATTAGAAAATGGATTGCTGGCTATGCCTAGATCGCGGATAAATGGAAATTTTATTGATAAGACCTTTTCAATTGTAGCCGATATCTTATTGCAAATAATTCCGACAACTTCAGGAGAAAAGGAGGCATTTACCTATTACAGAGATGGTGTGATTTGATTTTTTTTTATTGAAATTCTCTCGGTCTTACGAGAAAGACACGTGATTCGGGAAAATTTTTGAAAAAAAATCTACGCTTGTTGAAGGTGAAGTTTGAAAATAGAACAATTCCTTCTGTCGTGTATCCTCGATTAATGCAACCTCAGATGCTATGTTTCAATTTTTGATTCTAGTATTGAGCGAAAGGTTACACCTAGAGGTTCTGTATTATGGGGCAATCCTACTCCACTAGTACCAACGGACAGCATAAGGGAAAAAGCACTACACCTAGGAATCAACAACACAAAAACCTTGTTAGAAATGACCCCTTTCCTTATTGGGCTCGGGACTAAAAGCATGGTTGGGACAACAAACATCCATCTCGTTCGTACTTTGGATACCAATTATAACCATCGAAGGTTGTTTGAAGTGACTAATTCCTGGAAATTAGGAGGCGTTGAAAACAAAGAAATTGCTCGAGTTCTAATTTCTAGCTAGTTATCTAGTCTTGATGTTAAGAAAAGATCTCTTGCAGGAAGGTTGGCTAGAGATTTCTTGTAAAAACACTAGCCCTGCTCAGTCCATAATGAGAATATTTTCATCTTTTTGATTTCATTTATATTCTCCTTATGCACATAAGGGAGGAGCCGTATGAGGTGAAAATCTCACGTACGGTTCTGGAACGGAGATTCTTTTAATTGAATGGCGACCGTAACGGATGTCAGCTCAATCCGAAGGAAATTATGCAGAAGCTTTACAGAATTATTATGAAGCTATGCGATTAGAAATTGATCCCTATGATCGAAGTTATATACTCTATAATATAGGTCTTATCCATACAAGTAATGGAGAACATACGAAAGCTTTGGA